TCTATAACTGCTGTATCCGTACCATTTATCCTTATGAGAGATCATACAAAATAGAATGATTTTAGAAGGAAGGGATATAATGAAATTCTTGATTGGATCTTCTCAGAGGAACGATCTATTTTATTTGATTTATGGATCCAAATTTTAAGAAATAAAAAAAAAAGAGGGTGGTTTTGTTTTATTCAAATTCGAAACGCCTCGTGATCTTCAACCAATTATGTGCTTCAATATAATTACCTGGAGTAAGCGCTATAGCTTGTTTCCAATACTCAGCAGCTTGATCGGACCAAGCCTCCGCAATTTCAGAATCACCCTGTAGAATGGCCTGTTCTCCCCGGTCGGAATAGGCGGGTCAATTCCTTCCCTTAGAACCGTACTTGAGAGTTTCCTACCTCATACGGCTCATCAATCGATTCTTTTTGTGTCCCATCTTATTAATTTACCCTATGGTAACTGAATTAGATTTCTAATAAATCTATCCTATTTTTCTTGGGTTAACCAGAACCAGAAGAAGTTAATTACATAAGTTTCAAACTCTAATTTTAATTTAATCAATAATCAGTTTTATCTTTTCTCCCACACCTTCAGAAGAATGAAGAATAGATATCCCCTATATTGTTTGTTAAAATTTTCTGAAAGGTAACTATCTCGATTTCATTTCATATATGAAATTCATATAGAATCGTTGAAAAAGACTTTCCTCCATAAGAAAAAAGAACTTACTATCTTTGGGATTTGATACTACACCGCTGCTCAATATCTTAGTGGATTGACTCTATTACATAAGTTGATTCCGAACTTTTATCTCATATCATGACATAAGTAAGCAGTTCTTAACTGTATCGACCCAATAGCTTGCTAATTGATCTTTACGGCGCTTTCTATATCAATTAGATCCTTTATCCATAGAGTATATAGGCGTACTTATTTCTTCTTTGGTTCTCGTGAAGTCTCTTTCCTTGCTACAGCTGATAAAAATCGTTACTTTGGACGATGCATATGTAGAAAGCCTATTTTTTTTTCTAGTATTTACTAGCCGATTTTATCTGTTTTTCCCTCGTTCTATAGTGGAGATAGTCGCACGTAATGACAGATCACGGCCATATTATTAAAAGCTTGTGGTAAGAATGGGTTTCGTTCTAGTGCCCGAAAATAATATTCCAAAGCCTTCGTATGCTCTCCATTGCTTGTGTGTATAAGGCCTATGTTATAGAGTATATAACTTCGATCATAAGGATCAATTTCTAGTCGCGTAGCTTCATAATAATTCTGTAAAGCTTCCGCATAATTTCCTTCGGATTGAGCTGACATCCGTTACGGTCGTTCACTCTATTCAAAGAATCTCCGTTCCAGAACCGTATGTGAGATTTTCATCTCATACGGCTCCTCCCTACTGTGCATAAAGTACTGTGGGAAATAATCTATGTAATCAAAATTTCACTATTCTCATTATGAACTGACAGGGACTAGTATTTTTACAAGAAATTTCTAGCCAGCCTTCCCGAAAGGGTTTGTTTTTTCTTAACACCAATCATATTAGTGCTAGATGGAAATGGTAACTCCAACGATTTCTTTGTCCTCAACGCTTCCTATTTCTAGGAATTAGTCACTTCAACGATCTTTGATGGTTATACGGGTATCCAAAGTACGAACGAGATGGATGTTTGTTGTCCCAACCATTCTTGTTAGTCCCGATATCGATAAGGAAAGGGAAGGGAAGGGGGAATTTATAACAAAGTTTTCGTGTTGTTGATTCCTAGGAGTAGCGCTTCTTCCCCTATGCTGCCTATTTGTACTAGTGGAGTAGGATTAACCCGCAAACTAGAACCTATAGTATAGGCGTAACCTTTCGCTCAATACTAAAATCGATAATTAAAGCATCTGAGGCTGCATCAATCGAGGATACACGACAGAAGGAATTGTTCTATCTCTAAACTTCACCTTCACTAAGCGTGGGTTTCTTTCAAAAATTTGTTTCTTTCTATCCCGAATCGCGTCTATTTCTATCAGACTAAGGGCTAAAAAAAAAAACAAGAATCAAATCGCACCATCTCTGTAATAGGTAAATGCCCTTTTTTCTCCTGAAGTTGTCGGAATTATTCGTAATAAGATATTAGCTACAATTGAAGAGGTCTTATCAATAAAATTTCCATTTATCCGAGATCTAGGCATAATTAGCAATCCATTCTATAATTCTTCTCATTTTCCCTTTTGGAAAATAAGAAAATCCCACAAAAAAGGAATCATACAGTAGTACGAAATATCATAAAAATATAAAAATAGACTGATTCTAAAAAAAAAAATGTAGACCTTCCACTCAAATTGTGCCCTTTTGGACAAGGAGAGATATTCAATATTTGAATTGAATAAGATTAGATTTCATTCCAATTTTAATTTAGTAGTATACTGATGAACGAAACTATTACTATTTGAATACCCAAGAACTTTGTTTTTTTTACTATGGATTCTGGTAATTCGAGAAGTTTTTATTTGGTTATGA